TGAGAAAATCCAGACCATATAAAAGAAAATCTGTTTTTATGGATGTTAGTAAGGATGAACATGACGAGGTCTTATTGCAAGACTGACTGTTTATTATGAAAATTCAAATTCAAACATATCTATATCAATCGTCGCTTGTGGCAATTTCCTCTTCAAATCACATCAAGATGAACTTTGAAGGAGTAGGAAAGGCAACTCTGGGAATTCGGATTATGGTGGGGTCATAAGAGATGGCAATGGTGCTGTCATGTGGAATTGAACTGGTCTCCTCTAGGGATCAAAGATGCAACCTTTGCAGAAGCAGAAACTATCCTGCATGGCCATTGTTTTGTCCAAACTATGGATTCTTTTCAAGTCATCATATCAAATAGGGTTCTCTTAACATGATTAGATGGGCGAATGGTAATGATCAAGAACCGGCTGAAAAACAAGGAAAGAAAGCAACCTGACGCGCTTCGGCCCCCCCTTTTGGGGGGCCTACGCGTCGCTGCTCCCGCGCACCATCACTATTGACGGGCCGGAACAACCTGCGCGCTTCGGCCCCCCCGCAACCTGACGCGTTGCGGCGCCTTCGTCACTAGCTTACTTTAGATAAAGACTAGGACCCAGCAAGCAACGGCCGTTGCGCGCTAGCGCGCATACGTTTTGAAGCTGAAAAACGTATGCGCGCGCTCAGTAGTTTTTCAGCATGGCTTCAAAGCTTATTACGTAAAACGCGCTAGCGCCTTAACAATATTGATAGTCGTTTTTCAGCTGGCTGAAAAGCCTATTAGTAAAACGCGCTAGCGCGCTCAGTAGTTTTTCAGCAGGCTTTCAAACCCAGTATTTCATATATTTTGAATAAAAGGGTTGGTTGTATTACGACCCGTCGGTCGTATGGTTATTAGGCCCTCTTCTCAACTAATGAATGAGGTCGGGGGTTTGGTGATTATTCTCAAAAAGGGACGTAGAACCGGGTTGCGCTGCTTGATGCTCCGATCGAAAACAAATCAGTGGGGCCATGCCGGTACGACAGAATATGCGTTAGGTTAGAAAGCCAAAACAAAAGAAGCCACCATAGAACAGAAAGAACATTGTATTGATATCGTGGCTAACGTACACCCGGGTTCCCTTTCCATAAAGCATACTACACAGGCTCTACACAGTGTAGGCTTTCCCAGTGTAGGCTTGCTAAAACAGGCTACACAAGCCTGATTGAGTACTATATATATATCGTCCTATAAGATAAGACTACGTGAATTTGATGTCATTTTTTGTTCATTTTCTTATTCAATTGTGACTATCTTACTCCAACTTCTTATCATTTCTGCTTCTCAACATCTCTCTTTTTACTAGCTAAGTTGCCTTCTGCTTGGCACCATGCGCAGACCGTACGGTCTTCGCGGGTGGGGAGTTTGTAACTCCCGCACAGCCTGAGCGCCATCGTGTTTTCGGTGGTGTTTGGGTTGTTGTCCAAGAGGCGCAGTTATCGGCAGCTTGCTGTATGATAACTGTAACCTCGAGGTAGACACGCTGTATCCAGCAATCTATCTATCTGAGTTTCACAAGCTTGGATGCCCCCCCCTCCCGGCCCTAAGAAGCTGGGAATAGGGCGAGTTGATCGGTTCCCTTGGTTCAAAGCCGTGGTGTTAACCGTCAATAATTCCGGTCAAATTTTGACCAGAACTTTGATAGCTAACATCATGACTATGAACTTCTTTCGACGACCTTTATTTAATATCATCGAAAGGCTAGGGTGCCGCTCATGGCAGAGGGACTTGGAGGTCCCTCGTCGCATGATTGGACTCCTAACAAAGGTCCAATTGTGCCTCTTCGCTCGCTTGTCAAAGAGTAGATGTATTGCTGTATACCTGTTTGTCCGATGGTTCTGTTCTTATCGTAAGAAGATGGGATGGTTAGGAGTGTCTCTGTATCTGAAAGCTTCTGCTGTCTGTTTACAGAGATGCTATGGGGGTACATTTGACCCTCATGCTCCTTTACCGTTTCCTATTTCTTTGACTAGAACTGGAATTCCTCGATGTATCCCGTCTTTCCATAGGAAGGAAATTCTTAGGAGAGACGAGACGGCGGATGGCTTGGTGAGGTTTGACCTCTCCCTATTTTCTGTCTCAAAGTTCATTATGAAAGTGAAGAAAACTAACTTTGAGTACAGTTCAATAGTGTCTCCTCCGACTTCTGTCGCAGTCGACGAATTGTCGGCTTTTGATAAGAAGTGCGTCGAACTCGCTGATCGGTATATCCCTTGGGTTTTCAATGTACCTATGTACACTGGATTCAAGTGGTTACCAATTTTGTCATCGTCCCCAGTGACAGATCGGAAGATTCCTGGATCAGGGGGAATTTCTTCTCCCTTTCACCGGATGATCTGGGAGCTTTTCGCTCTTTCACTCTGGGACAAGGCAGTTCTTTTGAGCCCTACTGTTGACGAAAGTCACAGTCCTGGTTCAAAGTCCCGCCTTTGACCTCTACGCCCAAAGTGACTCCTGACTTTGAAGACCGTAATGATTGGGTGGCTTGCTATATAGCACTCTCTTTCATTCCATGGTTAGAGTAGACCGGGAAGAAGGCTTGTAGAGCGAAATCAAAAATCAAAGGAGGGAAAATGAATAAGAAGAAATTCCTGGGAAGGGAAAGATTAGGGAGGGGCCCATTGTAACCAATTTCGGGACCCACGAAACTCTCTTGAATTTCTTAGTGGCTTTGCTTTACAACACGTTTTCCAGTGTCTAAACTTTAGTGAAATTCTCAATTTCTTGGAAGTACTAAACAAAGAATAAAGCAAGCTTTCAAAAAAACCGTTGGCTCCCTTTTCCCAAAGACCCGTCGTTTCTAAAGATTGAACCGCCCCTAACCTAAATCTCCTTCAGTGGGTTCCTAAGACTCATTCTCCAACAAGCCTGAAGTTTTTGTTTTTGAGAGTCCTTATCGTCGGTTAAAAAGGGAAGAGACCTCCCTGGCTAAGACCGCCTTTACTCGCACGGACCGATCATAACCAAAAATTGAGGGCAATAGAAGAGGGTCTGGGAGCGCGGGGCTGCATAGGATGCTGCTGAATCAACGACTGAGAGGACTGAAACGTCGGCTGAGATGAAGGCTGCATGGGCAGCATCTGTGGCGTGGTCTGACAGACAGGCTGTAACGTGGTCTGCACGCGTAACTGAGTCGTCGGCAGCGAAGATATGGGCTGTAACGTGGACTGATTGGGATGAGGTTCAAGACGCTGCTGCTGCTGAGCTGTACTCTCCACCTGAAGCTTATTCAAATCAGTCCGTTGAGGTAAGAAACCAGAATGCAGGGAGTGCTTTGGACCCGTCTCGTCAAAAGTAACATGCCGGGAAATCAATATAGACTTTCCTGGTTTTTGGTTGGATCAAAGCATCTGTATCCTTTGTGATCCTCACTATATCCCACAAAAATACACTCTAAAGCTTTGGGAGAGAACGTCATTCCGCTGTGAAGCATCAATATGAGGAAAACAGGCACACCCAAAGCTCTGAAAAATAGAGTCTTCTGGTATCTTCTGAAACAATCTCTGAAAGGGAGAAAGATCTTCAGTGGTGGCTGAAGACGATTAAGAATCTTTATAAACACAGCTGTATTAAACGCTTCAGCCCAGAGAAATTGACGTCACTTGACTTGCAAACATCAAGGATAGAGCAGTCTCGGTAATGTGTCTATCTTTCCTTTCAGCCCGTCAAACCGTCGCGTCATTTTTTAGGGCAGGAAAGCGTCATGAGAAATCCCGGCTTGCTGCAAGTAGTCAGAGAACTCCTTGGAGGTATATTCCCCTCCTCCATCACTTCTGAGAGTTTTGATGGATCGATCAAACATCTTCTCCACCTTTGTCCGAAAGAGGCGAAAATCACTTAGCACTTCACTCTTGTGTTTGAGGAAAGAAACCATGTATACCGACTGAAATCATCTATGAATGTAACGTAGTAACGATAGCCAGAGAGTGAAGCAACGGGTGCAGGCCCCCGAACATCAGAATGAAGAATTTCAAGGGAGCCGTCGAAAAAAAAAAACACCGGTTTCTTAAGGCTTCAAACTACTAGTCATTAAGACTACTATGAAAGATAAGTAAGGAACTCCTTTCACTTATAAGTTTTGCCTGCGTGCATTATACCTACCCCTTTTTAAAAGAACGTCGATTTCAATCTCAACAAAGAAAGAACTCAAATGAAAGCATAACTCTTAGCTTGTTGTCCTCTTACTCTTTTTGCCTGCTTGTGGAGGTCTGGTCTCTCGGGTGTCTACGGCAGATCCGATCAGTCTCGTGATGAAGAGAAGTCTTATCCGATCTTCCACTGACGAAAGGTATCGTCACGACCAGGTCTCGGGGCTCCCACTGCTGGGGATATTTTCTCTTAATCCGGGGGTTCATTTCATTATGAACTAAAAAAGTGTAAGGCTGATTAGTGAGGTCTTAAAAACTTCATACAATGAATGATCCGCCATTCCATTTGTGCTTTCAGCAAGTAGGCGACGCGAATCTATGGTTTCTATGTTTCAATCGGATACCAATTGCTTGGATGCGTTTGAAAGCCTCGAGATGAATTGACTCTTGCAGAAAAAATGCTTTCTAGTTGGGAAAGGTTTGTCTTGTGTCTCCGTAACAAATGGTCCATTTATTGATGGGCGAACGACGGGGATTGAACCCGCGCGTGGTGGATTCACAATCCACTGCCTTGATCCACTTGGCTACATCCGCCCCTACCCCCGCACTGGTTTCAGTCTCTATCTACGATCAGATCCTTTCTGAACCCCCCCTATGACCGCTATCAAAGAGAAGCTTTTTCCGAGCAGATAATCTATTGTTGTGTTTCGGAATTAGGGGAAGCAAAGCTTCAACAAGCAAGTAGAAGCTTCCTGGCAAAGCTTCAAACAAAGAGGTTGGGCTGTTCACTTCATTGATTTGACTTCACTTTACTTAAGATTTAAGATACGGGCCGGGCGGGCAGTGAAGGCTCGTTTAGTAGACAGCGAGCGAGCAGCAAGCGGAGGAGCAAACGTAGGCCCCCCAAAAGGGGGGCCGAAGCGCGTCAGGTTGTTCCGGCCTCGTCAATAGTGACGGCGCGCTGGAGCAGCAAGCGTAGGCTGAAAAGCAGCGAGCGGAGCTTCGCGAAGCGAGCCAGCGCCCTATTACGTAAGGCGTCATAGGGGCTTCAAAAGCGAAGCGAGCCAGCTTCTTCAGAAGGCGCCAGCAAACGAAGGAGCAAACGTAGGCCCCCCGCCCCCCCAAAGTCCTCCCCAGACCCCCCCGAGGCTCCCGCGCCTTCTGAAGAAGCTCCTTCTCATGTTGCATTTCTTTTGAAGTTCAATCATTTTTTCTTTGGATTTCTTACAAAGGAAAGCCCCCCTATACTATGCCATTTGATTGATTCGACGTTCCGTGCTGCTCGCCACTCCCCGAGGCCAAGGACGGGGTCGAACCGTCATTCCAGGATTTGCAGTCCGATACATTTCCATTATGTTACCTAGCCAAACCCGCCACCTCATGTGCCAAAGTCAAACGGTTGTTCTTCCTTCCCCGCTCCCTCTTTTTCTACATATGCGGTGGCGGGCTCCGCGCTCTATATGACCGGCGGCGGGTTACCAGAGAAGAGGGGACAACTTCTTTCTCCCTTGCCTTGCTCAATCTTCCTTTTCTGATTGAAAGTAGCAAGCAGCTGAAAAACGTAAGCGCCAACGCGCGCCTTACGTAATAGGGGTAGGGGCTTTTTTCAGCTAGCCAGCAAGCACTTGGGCGGAGTCAAGTCAAGCCTATTAGTAAAACGCGCTAGCGCGCCTGAATTGATAGTCGTTTTGAAGCTGAAAAACGTAAGCGCCAACGCGCGTTTTACGTAATAAGCTTTTTGAAGCTGAAGCTGGCTCCCGCGCCTTCTGAAGAAGCTGGCTTCAAAGCCCGTCACTAGCCCTATCTAGTGACGGCGCGCTAGCACGCTAACGTTTTGAAGCGATAGAAGGTTGCTTCTTTTCTATATGTTCAGGCGAATAACATCTAGAAGCTAGCTCTTGTCTTGTAAGCAACCATGCCTATATTATATAATAGAATTTTGCTTACCAAAGTGGTCTTACTAAAAGGTAAGTAAGCTTACAGTTCCGTTCCAAGTGACATGGCTTTTCACTATTCCTTTCCAGAGAAGGTTGCTCATCCAGTCCAGCGGATCCATTGTTTATGCGGCAGTGCGATGCGAATCGGGCTCGAAAATCTCTCTTTCGCCTCTTTGTCTCCATTCTGATTGATTCGCTTCTTCCTTCGCGCAAGCGCTTGGTTCGCCCCTTGTTGCATTTCATTTCGTGATCCTCCGCTTCAGTCTGCGTTTTTCGGATAGCCGGGATCCGACGTTGATTTCCGATTTCAATGTCAGCTCCAGGTTTTGGGCGGCCCATCTGGTTAGTTCAGCTATCACTGCTGGAAGCCCCTGCGGTTGTTCGGCAGCGTACTCCCCGTCCGCGTATCTCACACTCACCGTATTTCATTTTCCTTTCCTGCATCTTTCTTTCTATCCATAGGTCGGCTTCGTGCAGATAGATGTTCGCCGGGGGAGATTGGTGCTCCTTGAGGTATGCCTTTCCCGGTGGGTTGTTCCCTTCTCTGTCTTTTCCATCCAGTGCCCGCCCTTACTCTTCGTAACAATGGTCAGAAAATCTTCGTCTTCGATCTCTCTTCGCAACGCAATAAAGAAGTCTAACAGTGTCTCTCGGCTCATGCGGGGGGGGCGTCGGGGGGGTCTGCGTTCACTATTAAGCCTACGCCCGTCCATTCCTTTCAAGCTTGATCCCGCCCCTATTGGCGTAAGCTCGTGACGCTTAACGACTGAACGACTTAATTCATCATGGGGCTCCGCGCTCTATTCGGTCGGAACCCGGTTCGAGAACCTTCTCTCATAGATTCCCTTCACCAAGTCATCGCCAGCAATCTGCTCTTATCCCTTGGTGTCAAAGGGCGAGTTCCTTTCTTGTCTTGCCCAAAAAAAAAACAGTCTTTATTCTCATTGGAGAAAGACTCTCCCGCGGCAAGGCAGTCCAGCTGCTTTCTTTATCTCGCTTGCCGTTAGTCCGTCTAGCGTCTTTCGGTTGGGGTCCGCCCCGGGGGTTAGACCGCTGGGGTTATATTTGATAGTCTCGAAGGCAGTCAACGTTTCATCTTCTCCCATTAGACTTGCCTTTTCCCTTTTTCCTTCTCTCTTCCAGTTCTCTCCCTCTACTTTATTTGACAGGGGCGGAGAATACCACTCTATCAATAACAAGAAAAAAGGTAGCAATTCAGTTTCAAATGGTTTGAGCTTGGAAGCAACCTGCTATCTATCGATAGGCGAGAACAGACTGCTATTGGCTGCTTCGCCTATCTATTCTATTATGTATGGCCGGCTTGGAGACATCAGAGGAAGACCATCATCTCTATCCGGGTACGATCATAGCTTCATTCATTCGTTGAACCTTGTTGGGGATAACCATTAGCATTGAGATCAATCACCACACCACCTCTATCTCTATCATACATACGACATTACACGACGCGAGAGTGCATGGTCAACACACACCTACAGCGCCTACGTTCCGCTTGCAGCCAATACAACCACAACCTAACTTGCACGATATTCAACAACCGAAGCTACTGGTAGTCCCGGGGGGACGGCATCCTCCTATAATAGTTAGCAGTACTGAACAACCGAGTCATCGGTCCGGGGAAAGAAAAGGACCGCCTTTGACCATAAAAAAAAGGAACTCGCTTAACTCGCTAGGCCTTCGGAACAAAGGTTCTTCTGTTCATGCTTCAGACGATCTGGCTAATTCTATATACTTCTATCTAATTATAGACTATGAATCTATTAGAAAGGCGAACCAGCTTCAAAGCCGTTGCGCGCCGTCACTGTACTTTAGGGCCGTCATACTAGATGACGGGGGGCGCGTCACGTTTTTCAGCTGCCTCGAAACCCTCTCTCTACAGTGCCAGTGCCGACTACTTCTCAATGCAACTTTTGACTGCCCTTCATTCAAATCAGTGGTACTTCCTTCCTCAGTTGCTTCCGCAAACTCTGTTTGTTCATCAATCAGGTAACCAACCAATATATCTTCCTCCTTGTATCTATAACTTCCTTCTTCCATTCAAGCAGTTTATGCACCTGCGGATGATTTGACCGACCCTCCTCCTAAGCGGCTGATTGAATCCTTTTCCCTCTGAGCAACAAGTTGTTCATATATCCCGCATCTACAAGTCATTGCGCATGTACACACTGGAATGGGTTGATAGAAAGCCAGCTCTTCCCACGCGGTCATCAATGCATTGTAGTATGATGTAACAGAAAGATCCCCTTGCTTAAACATAGCAAGGTGCTGCTTCAACTGAGAAATTCGGGAATCATGGCTTTTTGTATACAGCTGTGCGACATGATCCCAAATTCGTTTTGCCGAGTTCAGAAACATGAGACTCGAGCGGATGGATGTCTGGCTCCATAGAGTTTATTAGCAATGACATAACCATTTCATTGTTAGCGCTCCATTCAGCATATCGGTGTTGGAGATGGCTGTGAAATTGATCCATCAACATATCATTACTTCATCTTCCCTCCAAGGAAAAGCCGGACCGATCTAGCCCATTGGAGGTAGTTACTTCCATTTAGTCGGGCTGGAACGATCTGAAGCCCGGGATTCTCAGAAGTAGAGACCATATGGGTCATGGCTGGTTGAGTTCCAAAGGGGTTCTCTGTTGTCCCCATCGGTGCAAAAGAGCTAGAAGTAGACATAACAAAGAAGAAACTGATTTTCAGAAGAATAAGTAGGAGAGAAAGAGGAGTAAGGGTTTTGAGGATCAAGAAGGATTTGCGTAGGTTAGAGTTGTTTCAACTCAAGCCAAGAACCAAAGATAAGATTGAATCAATCTTTCTGATGTGCCAAGATCCGAGAAAACGGCAAGGCACAGAGCATACGTCAGACGGAATCAAGAAAATAAGAGAGCAACAACTTATCAAAAAGGAAGGAGGAAAGAAGAAAATGAGAAAGCAGAAGAAGAATACCTAGAATGAGGAGCGAATATTGATTTGCACCACCACCGCACACAGCCACCAACAGGTAAGAGGAAGAGCTAGGTCACAACCTGCTCTGATACCATGAAAAACTTGAGAACACACAACATGTGATTCTCTTCAATAAAAAAGTGAAATATAAAGGGCTAACTTCTCACTATGAGAGAATGAATACAACAAGGGGCCTGACTCCTTTATATAGAGGAGCAGCCAAGTGCAAAAGTTATTCACAACCGATGTGGGACTAAACTGACATAACAAAAAAACACAACGACGGAACGAAGGTGACTGACAGGACGTATCACATCTATACTCGACTAGTAGTTCCTATGTTCAGCCTTCCTTGACGGAACGAAGGTGACTGACAGGAGGTATCACATCTACCCTCGACTTCAAGCCAAGGGAATAAGGAAAAGACAAATAAAGCCAATAGCGTATGGGAGAACAGCAAGCTGAAAAACGTGACGCGCCCCCTTATATAAGGCCCGTTAGAGTCCGTCAGTTTGCTGAAAAACGATTATTACGTCAAAGGCCAACGCGCGTTTTACGTAATAAGCGTTTTTCAGCTCCTTGATCGCCTTTCGTTCTCGTTTGAGAAATGGTTCTTTTTTCTCTTTCTTCCGAAACTTTTGAAGGTTACTGATCATCTCCTTTTTGTGGATGTTCTCTGTGTTCCCCTTTGGGATCCTTATCTTCTGCTTTTTGAGAAGGTGTTGGAATGGTGTTTGAACGAGATGTGTAAAGTAGGCAATTACATCTTTTTCGTTGATACAACAACAGGATAAGGCTAGATAAGTTTTGATTTTAGGAGTCAGGAAGATATCGAGCATGATTTCCTCTTTTTCCTTGATATAATTGTGAATTGATTCTTGTATATAGGCGTGGATTTTCTTCTTAAAGCGAGGGCGCTTTGAGTCTTAATCGTCCTTCTAAGTCAATGGCTTAAAGTGTGCTTCCTCATACTAAAGTGTAGTTTGGTTTGCTGATTCCTCGAATGAGTTCGAGGCTAGTTGATTCGAGTTTGAGCTCTGCCAACGACGCTTTAAACATCTGCTGGAAGCTTTGGTAAATCCTTTCTGACTCCGGCCCCTGCTTGATAGCAAATAGTAAATCATCTGCATATCTGACCGATTTCTCCTCAATTTTGTTGCCTCTGAATGTTCATATCGAGTTGATGCAGGAAGATGTTCATAAGAACTGGCGATAAGGGACTGCCTTGTGGTATTCCTTTCTCACTGGATCCATATTGGTTTCCGTCTTTGTCTTGGATATCGGTAGTTAAGAAAGCAGCAATCAGATCACAGAAGGTCTCATTACCTGGACCAATATGTGATTTGAATGTGGCATTGAGCAGAGCGTGATTTATATTGTCAAAGCAGCCAACGATATCTGCTTTGATTAATCTATCAACCTTCCCCCAACTTTCTACTTGCGCGAAAAAGGTAAGAGCCCCTCTCCCTTTTCGAAAGCCGTGGGAGTAGGTGAGAAAGATGTCCTCAAAAACGATGTTCAAAAGCTGGGAGATAGCATTCATGACAATGATGTCTGCTTTATGAGGCTGCGTAATTGGTCGCATCTTCCCCGGCTTATGGGGTTTCGGAATCCATGATCGATACATGGGGGAAAACTGAAAGGACGAATGAATTAATGCGTTCTGAATCTCCTCCACTTTTGATTTGCTAAGTCAGTCCCCATACCGAGGAATCTCTTCCCAAAGGAAGTAAATGAGATTCATTAAGCTCCTCAATAAATCCTTTTTATCGACTAAAGCTCTCATCCTTTTTGTGTTCTCCGTTTTCTGTATGCTACTCTTCTTGCTTATGGTACGCTTTTATAGATTGTTCATTCGGAAAATAGAGAATCTCATTATTTCTGATCCCGCTAGTTGTAGCGGGAAACTTGCTATTTGATTTGCCGACCATTTAGATCATGCGTAAAGCCTGGGAATGGGATAACGAAACTGTCTGTCATTCCGGTCTAACCCCGGAAAGTCCAGATTTGAAACAACTGCTTTTGCCAATGTTGGCTTATACTAGAGATTGACCTGAATCCACTTTTGAAGGCCAAGCAGTTTCAGAATTCCTTAAGCTGATTTCGTTCAGCCTATGCCTAATCTTTCTATCCGATTTCCACGATCCCGCTCAAAGTGAGGTAATAATCCTGTAGTTCTGGCTCTGCGGATAACTCATTGCACATTTGTCGCTCCGTTGAAACGACGGGTAAGTACCGGCGGCATACATCGAATGGTCGGGACCACCACTTGTTAGCTGGAAATATGGTCTAATAGTACGGGGAATAGCTAGGGCCTGGATCTGTATCAATTTAGCTAGGAGAATAAGGAAGGCAGCGTCATCTCAGTTTCTGGGGGAAGCTGCTACTCCTTGGTTACAGGACCATTAGTTCGTACTAAGCCTTTCCCTGTCATTAGTTAGCTGATTCACCAATTTGCACTGAAACTGACGGCCGCCGGAACCCATCATTATTTCACTTTCCTCGCTTCCGCTTCATTTTCCAAGTAGGCGACTACTTCCACCCGCCCCTTGGCATTTTATTACCTACACCACTCATTGAGTGAGTTCGGGAGCTACCTTTTATGTATACCAGACCATATAATCGAGAGGGGGCAGGTAAACGCATGAAATGGGAAGTGGCCTTTCATTGATTTATCAATGCTTTCAAACCCTTTCCCACGATTTCACCTTCGAATAAATGCCTCAATCTGAACTCCGAGCACTAAAAACGTCGTCTATAGGCCTTCATCACTGGTGGGATAGATTCCGGATACACTTTCTCTTGCTATTGCTGCTCGCCGACGGGATAGAGAAAATGGTTATTTCTATGTTGGATGGGAAAGGAGACTCCTCCTGCCTGAGTGGGGTTCATTCCTTGCATGTGCTGAGAAAGAGATTCAGCCACTCGTCCCACAAAAAATGGACGGAATGGGATATCATATCGATCGGGGGATGACTGGCAGGGGGAGGGGCCTAGCCCCTACTCAACTGTTGGAATGGGTAGTTTCTCAGTTGGGTGTCTTAATTAGGCTAATAGCAGCATACCGTCGATGGTTCACTAATAGCTCCAACTAATAAGTGACGGTGAATAATCAGAGGAGGTAACCCATTGATGGCGAGACCGGGGAAGGACCGCTAAAGCATGTATCAGGAAGAAGGGCCCTTACAGGCATGTGCCGGGAGTGAATAGGCGACCCTTCCTTCAATTCATGTGCTCCTTGATTGAATTGACAGGTCAATTTGAGGCAACCCCTAATGACATGAGCCTATCACCTACTTCTTATTAGATTGACAGTTGCTGGTGCTTGCGGGACCGGGGGGTTGCCCCGCCCGGGTTCAAGCCCCCGGTCAAGCCCAGCTTTGAGGCACGGGTCGAGAAACTACCCTACTGAAGCGAAGAGGATTTGTTCAGGAGGCCGGTTTTCTTCCTTTGACTCCAGGTTAGATAGATAAAATGCTAGCTAAAATAGAGTTGGCTGCCTCCCTCCCACCACCCGGGAGAAAAGAAGCAGATGCTTAGGCGAACCACTGACACAAGAATCTGAAGGGCTTTGCTCTAACCAACTGAGCTACCTGAACCACCTTACTAATATCCCACCCGGGCCCTCTCTATATTCATTCCCAACCCTTCCCGTCACTAGGTGGGGTGGTCAAGTAACCGAACCATTAAGTCTAATATACTCAAGAGTTTCATCCTCGGGGTGGGGGTGAAGCATCTATCCTACCCTACATAGAAGTCAGTACCTACCTTCTTTCTCTATCTTTCCGTACCGTATACCGTAATTATATCTCCGCCGTATGAATTAGTGATTCACTTTCTATGACTGCGGAGATTCTTGCTTGCTTTAAGAAAAATGCATTTCAAATGGCCAGATGTGCTTCGTACCTGCGCCTCGATATGCTTACTAATAGGGCGGCTCCTTCCATAAGAATGGAATGTTCGCGGTCATGTAACGCTCACGTAACGACCTCCTCACTCTCTCTTGCCGGCTTAGCCAGGGAGTAGATAGTAGAAAAAGCAACGACGAATAAATAGAAAGACAGAAAAGCAACTTGAATTTCTTTCTCAATTCAACTAGGGCGCTTCCTGTTTTTAAACTCCATGGGTTCGGTGCTACAATCGAGCTCGTCCTGGTCCTTCTCTTGCCGCTTTTTTCCGAATGAAAGGAGGAAATGCTGTTCCCATGTTTCTAATTATTGATTGGTTCTATAGGCCAACTGAATGAAAGAAAGGACTGAATAATGACTAGATGAGTGGGTCGGGTCTACCTTCCCAGTGCATACGATAGAGCTGTTGAGGACCAAACCCATGGATATGTGAGGGAGGATGAGGAACTGAACCCGCGGAGATTAGAATGCCTGGGCGTCAGTGATTTTGTTTCGGGGCTTGGTGTTACGCCTTCGAGCATTCCAGTGTTGAAGTCTTTCCAAGGGCTCTTTTGATCCACATCCCTTCCTATTTCTTCCCCACCAGCTCTTCGATATGCGCCAGTTGATTCGTCTCCAATAACTACAGTTGATCCGTTTCATTCGCTATCGTTTTCTGTCTCACCCGCTTTAGGAGAAGGAATATAAACCCAATAAATGAAATGAAGTCAAGTCAAGTCAAGATGGTGATGCGGGTAACTAAGCCTACCTACCCACTCTTTATAGCCTCGTAGTGTTATGCTGCCCCTGATTCTTGGATTCGCCCCTTTTATAGCGCTAAACTCATATAGTGAATATAATCGTTTATAGCTAATGATTAGAGTCAATCTGATTTGCCCTGGAGGTTTATAGCAAAAACCTTTCCGTTATTAGTTTAGTTCCACCCGTTATATAAATAAAGAAATTCTAACGGAATTGCTCCAGTGAGTAAGTAAGCTCCTCCCGCATACCGATAGTTGTAGCCGGATTGGCGAATCATAGTTTTTTATGGTTGTTTCTAAATGCTTTCTTTAGAGCTTGTCCACCTCGAGTAATGATTGATCCGTTTGATGAGACCCTATCAATATCGTTGCTTTTCCAGCTTCTTATCCCGGGCATAGTGAAGCCCTAACGAATACACTTTGACGGATCCACCTTTACTCCTAATGCTTATCGATCTAGTAAAGCCAATCCACAACCCAATGCAAGAGTGAGAGTGTGCCCGGTCGTACTATGTTCCCAGTGAGCTATAAATAGAGATGGATTTGAGGGAGATGGCTCAGATGGTTTCACTGAATTACCGATAGCGAAAGCTTAGCACTCGAATTAGCTCTCGTATACTTGATTCATTCGTTAGAAAGGGTTGGTCCCACTCGTACTGCTAGAATATACGGCCTTGCATATCTATCCCACCCAGCTCACTGTCCGAATAAAGCGAAGATCTTTCTATCCGCCATCAAGTATAAATTACCAAACCTCCCAATAAGTGGCTCACAACCTTCGCTATAAAGAATGATTCGAGCTCAACCAGGCTAGCTATAAAGAATGATTAGCTATAATGAGTAATTAGCTATAAAGTCTTTGCCCCAATGCGTCAGTTATAAATGCTTGGAAATCAGGGTTGGCACTAAAGGAGGATTCGATTCTTCTGTTGGGGCTCCCCCACATGACTAAACTATCTCTATTGCGGGTACACCAATATCATAGACTTCTCCGTAAGAACTTGCTTTCGTAGCTTTTGCAGCTCTTCCAATTCCAACTGTTAGCTCTAAACTGGCCCGCTACACCTGCTCTTCAATATGCCTATTCTCCGTAACCGTAAGATCCTCCAACTCGTACTGATGACCCATTAACTAAATAGAACAAGGAGTTTCCCCGTTGAGCTTTTTTCCCTGCCCCTATCAATGTTGAATTGAGAAAGAAATTCGACGGCCTAGGAACGGATAGGGTGGGGTTGGGGAGAATCAGTTTACAGCTTATACATTCTGACTCCGATATTGATTTAATGACTGAAGGAAGGTTCTTATTCCCACCCTCCCGTTGGTTTTTTTACGTATATAAGAGACTTTTCATTTCTGAAAATAATGCAAGATTGAATGACGGTCGGGTTAGGGTTCGGGACCTATACCCTTTCTATTGCGTCGGTGGAGTGAAGGAAAAAATCAGTGAGTGAGAAGGGTTCCGCAGCATTGCTACGCTAGGCCGACTAGACCATATGGTGATCCAGAGTTGGTTGTGTTTAGTTCGGGGAATGGACCCCTCGGAGAATGCATTTCTATTTGTTTGGGCTGGAAGGGAAATGGCTAGCTCGATCGAGGGAAAACCATGTTTGGGAAGAGGCGACACAACAGCCTACCAATGCGCATATATTATAGATAGTTCGGCATTGAATTGATAGTTCGATCGAGTACCAAGACAGGGTTGCTCGACCCAACAGAAAATAGTAGCCTTAGTTAAAGCAATACCCTTATTGAATGGGGTGGGAAATCAGCGTCACACACGCAATAGTAGACCCAATCCGTCGGTTGAGCGGAAGAAACCTATCCATGGCTCAGATGCATGCTTTCAAAGATGCTTCCTTCGTCTGAATGCATTGTATGTCCCATAGTCCCCCCTCCCCTCCTTCCTTACCGTCACCGTCAAATGAAAGTAGAGTTGCGGCTGCTCTCTGCTCCCGCTTGCTGACTTCTTCTCCTCTGTGCTTCAAGTGACGGAATGCGAAGCGGAGGTAGGTGAAGAACATGCGGTCCCTAGCAAAAATGGTTATGAAATAGCTTTGTTTGCTTTGCTCATAGAGCTACGGGAAGCGTCGCTTTGCTTAGCAACCTGACGCGCCCGGTGCGAAGCTACTCGACAGGTTATGAAATAGCTCGACTGAAAGGAGAAGTGCGAAGCGAATATAGCAACCTGACGCTCCCTGTCGACGTTCCGCCCCCTATACGTAAAGGCGTCGACTCCACAGGGCGTCGCTTTCATTAACATTAAGTGAAGGTGCGTAGCTTCTTTGAATGTCCCGCTGATTGACTACTACATCTAGGGACGGGACTGATCCCGAAACAGACGTCTTTCTTTCCAGGTTTGGTTATGAAATAGCGTCAGGTTGCAAAGCGACGCTCCCGAAGCTAATAGCAAACGGGCGGGTGAGGCGAGGCGGTTGACTGCCGAAGGATAGAAGCGAATAGCAACCTGACGCTCCCGGGGGGAAATCCGTACCTATCCACCCGATGTCCCGAAGAGGAGTAGTCACTGACGGTTTCAGCTGGTCGAGTTACAACATAGCCCCTCTAGTAGTCGTAGTGTACAGCGTAATAGCTTACAAGCGGGGCCTCCGGTAAACAAGCTAAAGAGTCATATTCGCATCCCGGATTCAGGTTTAGATCCAGAGGTAGCACCGGGACCTCCATCCTCTAAAGTCGACGGTCTATCTTTATTAGATATATCCATGACTAAGAGAAAGATTCGCCAGTAGAAGCCATCTCTCCCGATACAACCGACGCAAGCTGAGTCTATTGAGCCGCCGAAAGCCCATAGATCAACGTACGGAACCTTTATAGCCTTCGCTGACTTTCTAAGGTATACTCTATCGCTAAGCGCTGACGCTCCCTCTCGAATGCAAAGTGTCGCATGTTAACGTCCATACAACGAGTTTCTTGACTTGCCGTTTACCGTCACTTAATGAAAGCAAGCAAGAGCTCAAACTTCAACCATGAAACCAAGTAGGCTTAAACCGTATTAAAACATCTCGAGAAGGAAGGAAATGACCGGTGCATTCATTCAATACGAATCTTTCTGTCCCGAGTCTTTAGCATAGGGCTTTTTGCTTGCTCGTTTAAGCGGGAGTCGACGTTCAAATGCCTGGGTTAGTCACCGCCCAGGTGATCAGATTCCGGACGTCTTTCTTTACTCTTCACTTCTTCACGGGTCGAGATCCCTGATTCTCCATCCTCTCTGTTAGTTTGCGACGCGGCCCTTACGAAAGAGTCGTATAAGGTCTGCCTCCGCCGCCCCTCTGCCTATGAATGTTTTGTAAACCCCATGGTCGATCCCTATCGAAAACCCTTAAGTGACGGTAAACGGGCCTACTCTACTGAAGTCGCAAGCCTTTGGCACTGAAGTAGGGCGAGCAGCCGGTTACACTACGACAGTACCAAGGAGCCGGGTAGTGGATTTGCTTTTTATAAAGAGTGTGTCCGTGTCCCGAATCAATAGCGATAGAAGCGAACGGAAGTCCGAGGGCTATAATTGGCCTATAAATCCCCTCTATCGGATGTAAGGCTGAGATGATCTCAACCTTTTCCTTTCCGACCTTTACCGTGGGAATCATGCAGGGGGCCTCTTCACTCATTAGGCACACTACCCTCATATGAGGCATGGGGACAGCTCACACAGTATGCAGGAATTCCATGCCTCATATGACTTGGAAATCATCGATAGGAACAGCCATAAGTTCCGTCGTACCTGCCCACGGTCCTATCCGTATGGACACGCCCTTCGCCAAGCCTGCAATGGGACGCGCCTCCGAGTGCCTTCATTTTGCTTTAGTCTTTCTCAAGCTTGAGCCCCAACCGACGTGCCTCTTGATCCGCAACGAAGTTGTGTGTTGCCCCCGTTTCCACCATAGCCCTAGTGGACTTGCCATTGATGCACACATCAATATACATGAGTTCCCGAGCTTGGGGCTTTGCTACCTCCGTCTGCCCCTTAATAGCATTTAGCAGCCTTACTTAAAGCCCCCATCCTGGGCTCTTCTCCTGATGATTGGGCCTGCAACGTGTTCAACGATTGCTTTTGTGGGCAGGCTCGATGCGCGCCGTTGCATAAGAATATGAAAGACCCCGTGTTCCATCCAGAATTCTTAGGGCCAGTCGTCAGCATCATGGCCTTTCTTGGACGTCTCTTTCTCATGGGTCTTCCTGTCCCCCATAGAGCCCTTCCCCTTTCGACGGCTTCGGCTTCCGCTTGAAGACAAAACTAGTCGTTAATATCTTACCTTCCTGTCTTTCCTAGCTGCCGTCGCCTTCCGTCACTCTCCCTCCGGTTAGTGAGACCTTATCTTGCCCTGAAAAATCAAAGTGCCTTACTAGATAGGGCGATTAGGAATGCCAGCTTCAAAACGACTATCAATTCAGGCGCGCTAGCGCGTTTTACCTTAGTAATAAGCTTTGAAGCCAGCAAGCAACGGCCGCGCATACGTTTTTCAGCTGGGTACCTTCTCTCCACTTCACTTCCTTGAACTGGCAAAGGGAGTACCAAGGTGGTCTTAGTGCTCTCTTTCGAAAGCGAAGGCAAGGGTCATGTCTACCGCGGGACCGAAGGGAGTAGTGAGGGCTCGAGGAATGGGAGAGTCCCAAACGGATCCGAGAGTCCCGTCAGGGAGACGGAAAACAGGGAGTCGGTAACTAAAACTGTTGTTGTGTGCTCAAAAAAAGAGGAAGAAGTATGAAATAAACAGTAACAAGTCGACACGTGGCGATGTCTCTAGGGGATCGGTTAGGTTGTTGTGCCTGACCCTATCTACTAATGGAATCAACGGGTATTCTTCTCCGACACAGGCCTCCAGGTTCCGGTTTCATACCCCTTTACCTTTCCGCCAGTCCAAGAGTTCACTCGAAACCGGGTAGCCATTGATTGTCCCGTAAGGAAGCAGTTCCAGCTCTTTAGAACAAGGAGGGAGCCTTATAGGGGGAATAAAAGAGCATAGTAAGAGCAATGGAAAAGATGGGCCTTTCTTTCATAGAGAGTCACACCGGTGCTTTTGAGTTCCTGTTAGTACTTTCAAGGGACTGGTTACCTTAGCGAAACAGAAAGGTAAGATATAAAGCACTCCCTGAGGGGATACCGAGCCATTTATAGGAAGTCACGCATTAGTTGCTAGTCTAATTACGAAGGGATAGATAGTATTGAATGAATGGATTAGTGTTCTTTCTTTCTCGTAGGACTGTGTGTGGGAAAGGGATAGATAACTCACATACTAACTAAAGAGAGAAGAGCTGGTTTGTTTGGTTAAGGCATGGATGAGGATATCAGTCTTAATAGTCATGAGAGTCACCGGTTCTCCTACTTTTAACATCCTTGGGGAGGTAGGAGGATAACCATGATCAAGTCAAGCGAAGCGGAACAAAGTGGAGCGAAGGGATTCTCCGGTGATAAGCTTTAGAGAGAAGAGGGGGTGAAACGAAGTGATGCGGGGGAATCAAATCACTTGACTATTATGAGGAGTCACAGTCACATCGGACTTGCTAATCTCCCTACGGTAGAAAGAAAGGGGGAAGGGTTCATAATAATAATGAATAGGAGACTGGTGGCTAATGCGGTACCAATGCTAAATCGACGGTCTCCCTTCCTTCCATTCCGTGGGGTCTGTCCCGCTCCCCCTCGTGAGGAGTGAGGGGGGAGAGTCCCGAACGGATCCGAGGTTCCATCTAGACAACAAGCGAAAGGTCATAAATTAAATGTAGCTATGTGCCCGACCGAGTCATGAATGGAAAGTAATAGGGACACATGGGTCGATGTCTTTTGCCTTGGTGCAGTGCATTGAGTGGAGTGCAGATAGATGCTGAGTGATGTCCTCCCGGACGAGTGAAAGCAGCTATCAAACGTCACGGGGGTCAGAGTAATGAGTGGCTAGTCTTCCTTCGGTCTTAAAGCAAGGGTATTGGTGTTAGGCTTTTGAGTGAGACTATTAAGTAAAGGAGTAGTACCGGGCCCCTGGAAGGAAGGAAGGGAAGAGTCATATCATTAGAGCTGGATTCCTCTATGTTGGGGGGCTGGCGTTACGTTATGGGTAATTGGATTCCCTACGGCTTGTTATGGTTGGTCTAATGTTTGTTACGCTGGAGGGGAGGAGGAAATAGGAATAGATATAGAAGTCAAGGGAGTAAGCCCCCGTCCCGTCGATTAGGTTTGAGTGAATGAGCCACTGCCTTTATTTAATAGGGTAGGGGATAGGATATTTGCTAATCTCCCTTCGGTAATAGAGCAAGGAAAAGAGTAAGATAGAGAATATCTAGATAGGTGCTAGGGTTTTGAGTTGTTGCTTGTCTTGGTGAGGAGGTAGGCTTAAGCTAATCCCTCATGCCTTCAAGCGACGTCTCGTTTCCTTATGATTAGGACTGTGGTAAACAATAGACAGGATTTGAAATAGGAGTCCTTCCTACGGTACTAAAGCAAGGAGCAGGCTTTCAAATTCAACAAAGGCAGATTGAAACATATACAACACTTCCTACATTTCGATGCGCTGGTTGATCGAGAAGGAGCAAGAAAAGGTTTCTCACTTCAAATTGTTGATTCATCGCCAGAGATGGCTTAGAACCTAGATTCATTATCTAATGGATCTTTCCTTTCGAATACTCCCACTCCCTTAACATTTTTCCTATCTAACAGAATGCTATTGGATCAAATGACAAAGACATTGTTGTTTCCTGCCGGCTCGCGTTTCTTACCTAGTCTACTTAAAGAATCCGCAGGTTATCCTTCCTGCAGAATCTAGAAGTCAAACTAGACTAGGCGAGTTGGTAGAGGAACCCGACCCACCGACGCAAGTGAGGAGGCTACCGTCATTTTGGTATATATGTCTCAGGGAGACACTAGTCCACCCTCTCGAGAGTTTGAAGACCTATCGGATTCTATTTATGGAATGGATATAGTATCCCAAGGTCACAATCCTACCCAACTCGCCTACCCCGGAGACTAGGAAAACCTCCGACTGAGACCCGTCAGACTGACTTCAGTACAGAAGTCTTTCCACCGCCTCCAGCAAAACATCCAAAGGAAGTCTGCTGACACAGTGGATTCCTATGTAACCCTCCTCTTGGTCAAAGACCAAGCACTACTAATTAGGGGGCCCTCCGAGAGATCCTGATAGAGTCCACCTAAAGGATAAGAGACAAGGGAACGAAGCTATTTGAAAAGTGAAGACTTCGGTCTATTCTCTATCACCCGGGGTAAAGATAGGTACCAAAAATTACGGAGCATAGCCTATCCCCTCCTTCCACCTTTCGGTGAAAGGCCGGGACGACGTGGTCCTGATTGGGTTAGCGAAACGTATACAGACATAGAATGTTGTTTCAGGGTCCTGACTGACGCCTTCAACTGACGCGAACTCACGGGGCGGTTTCCCTCATTCCGCACCCTACCACAGCGCAGGTCTTACTCGATAGGAGCACTGGACACATAAGCCCGTATCTTCGGCTAGTGCCTGGTTCTTCACTTTCCGTCCGGAATCCTTAAGTCATTTCGTCCGTCTCAGTGTCAGTGATATATCTCTTACCTACCACACACAACTGCATCCGACGTTTGGTATCTTTTTGGAATCACATACGCTGATTGATTATTCAGACGGGTGGACATACAAGCCTTTACCCTCTTCCTTCACCAGATCTTTTCTTGTTAGTAGTTCTCGCAACAAACAGCAAAAGTCATTAAGGAGCCCCCTGGCCACGTCAGTTATAGCGTTCAATTCTCTCGTTATTCGTAACACCGAACTCGCTAAAGCCCCAGCGATAAGCCCCTTCGGGGGGAGGGAGAAATCCTCTCATCCGTAGCCTTTCTACTATTCCCTCGGGGGGGGGCTTCCAACCTGATTCCTTCGTCAGCGTGATCCTTATGCCTAAGAGGATCGTACCCAGTGTCACCGTTCAAATTCCGTTCGCATCGGGCCTGCAATATATGAAGCCAGCTCCTCACTCAACTCAGGGATTCACCCAACGAGTGGCGGATTCGTCTTAGGATTTGGATGGAGTCTCGCTCAGCGGGGGGATTCGGATGGACGGAGAGTTTTAGATTCAATAAGGATGGTCAGATTCATAGATGAAGATCAAAATGGTGTACTTCACCATTCAACATTGCTCACGAAAGCAATTGAAACGACGGTGCTCGCTCGGTTGATCAAGCAACTAACTTCAACTACGTTACACTAACTAGGAGCGCGGTTCATTATTCTATAATAAGAATATAATAATATATATATATATTGATTATAGAATAATTTATGAAATGAAACAAACTGGTCTGCTCTGGTGTTCGTGCATTCATTATTGCAATACAAATACATCAAAGTTCACGCCTCCACTACACTAGTTATGGATAGGATTCGGGCCAGACGGAACGACGCCTTTTTGAACCATAACCTGAATCAAAGTCAGGAGCACCGTTCAGATTTTGCGCGACACTGCTGCGGGCAGCAGAATTGTCTCCACTGGACCTCTTAGAAGAATCCCGTACTCCGAAGGGGAGCTGGGACAGGATCAAAATAACCAGCTGCCCCTATCTAGTTACGGCAAAGCGCGCAGCCCTACCTTCACTGCAAAACTGATTGAGCTGCGGGCCCGAGATTCTATGGGGGGGTACGGGGGGGTGCATGATTAACGGATCAACACATATAGAAAGCATGATATAAAAAGCCGTTAACGGCGGAGTCCATATCGCATGATTAACGGATCATCAATATCGCGCCGTGGCACGGAGAAAGAAAGCATGAGAGCACTAACGGATCAATTATATATCGAAAGCATACACGATAGAGAAAGCATACGGGATCGGAGAATATCGGAAGTCCACAACCGATATCGGAAAGATGAGAAAGCCGGTTCTTCATGAACAACAAACAATGCATGAACAAAGCGAGTATACGAGAGTTTACGGCATGAACACCGAAAGCATGAACAACAATGCTTTCAGAATGCCGTTAACGGGCTGCTTCGGCTTACATACAAGAGAACAGTGGAGGAATTAGCACTACACGAGCCGCAAGCCTGTGTAGGCTGGCTTGCGGCTACGGCTACACAAGCCTAGGCTTCTTCCGTATACTACAGTCGCCACCTTTCGTAGTATACTACTACAGTCGCCTAGAACGGCTACTTTCGTCAGTATACTACTACAGTCGCCTCCTTGTCCCGGCTCCTTCCGTACTTCTATACTACAGTCGCCTATAAACGGCTTGTTCCGCATACGCTACACAAGCCACCTTCTGTATGTATTAGTATACTAAAGTCGCCACCTTCCCGAATCTATTCTATTGAAGCGGAGAACTAAAGAAAGCAAGCTCCTTGCAACTCATGTTGCATTTGACGGTCTTGGATCTCTAACAGACGGCTAGACTATGCCCGGTTTGAGTCCCAAAGGAGCTTCTCGATTGAATAAGAACAAACAACTTCTGTTGCTTCGCAACCTTGTCATGCACGCTCCCCACGCTGCTTTGGTAAAGATGGGCTGCTGACGGCTCCCGCTTGATGTTGGTGCTTGAACAAGCCACAGGGATGTACCGGTGAGTGTACTGCTACAACGTGGCAGATCAATGAAAGACGAAAGACCTCGGTTGTTCGTTGTTCTGAGTGAGGTGAGGGAACGAACGGAACAGCACCGGAAAAGACCGACGCAAGTGAATTGCATTTATCATCCCGTACCAAACATAGGTGACGGTAGGGGCTTCTAGTTTATTAATTGGTTGAAACGTACCGCTCATAACGGTGATATTGTAGGTTCGAGCCCCCTACCACGATGTACTCAAAGTTGTTCAGTTCCGATTTGGTACATGAAATTCAGAAAAGAAGGGTTCACGCGTTCAATAGAGAAGGTGGGCTTAGACAGAACTGAAAGAGCTGGTTGGTTGGTTTTAGTAGATAGGGTCGTCGTTATGTTGTTAATAGGGCTCCTCCGACGACATTAAGAAGGGCCAGATCCACTCGACGACGTGGAAGAAGGAAGCGGGGAAGAATCAGAGGGAGGTTTTCTTTGGTTAACCCATGCATGCTTTGGCCTGAAGCCGCTGCTTCACTAATGTGAATTCTCTTCTTCGTTCAGCCTCGGAATGGATAATGAGTCACATAGGTCGTCCTCAGGCGGGCATCGAAAAGGAACGTCTATTTACCTTGACAATATTCCGGAATGTATCACGGCCCTATTCATCTTTGTCTTCCAAAGAGTAGTTGTTCCGCATCTCTCGACGACGGGGAACACCGAAATAGGCGTGGGGAAGCCCTAATCCCGGGAAAACCGTCGCCGCTGTTCTCGTATACTGCTCAGTATAGTGCTTGTGGTGCCAGAGCGTCGGTGTTCTCTTGTTCACCTGCAGCTCTTGTTGCCACTGAACTCGTATACGAGTTCATAGCTACCTACAGAGCAGCCCGTATACTACACCTGGTTCACCGGGTGGCATCTGAGGTCTCAAACGGTTCCACTGCTATTCGTCGTGTAATGTCGTATGATAGAGGTGACTCAATGCTAATGATCGTACCACCGTTGTTTGTTCATCATGGGATGTGACGCTTATGTCAGCGGTGGTACTCTCATCCACGTGTGCCTCCAAGGTACATCTACAGGCCTGCTTCTATGGGGGGACCGATTCACTATACTTTGAAAGCTTCTTTTTTGCTTCTTCTGTTGCTGCTTAGCATTCAAGCTGGTATCCCCATCCCCTCCCCATTTTCGTATCCCAGGAGCACAGCTTCTTTGAAAGGTACCTGTAGTTAGTAGTTAACGGAGCACAGCCAGCTTCAAAACGTATGAGCGCGTTTTACTAATAGGCTTTTCAGCTGCCAGCAAGCTTCAAAACGTATGAGCGCGTTTTACTAATAGGCTTTTCAGCCAGCTTCAAAACGTATGCGCGGCCGTTGCTTGCTGGCTGCTTCAAAGCCGTTGCGCGCTAGCTTACGTTTTTCAGCATGGCTTCCAAGCTTATTACTAAGGTAAAGCGCGCTAGCGCGCCTGAATTGATAGTCGTTTTTCAGCTGGCTGAAAAGCCTATTAGTAAAACGCGCTAGCGCGCTCAGTAGTTTTTCAGCAGGTTTCATGAACCTTCAAGTTTGCTGCTTCTTAAGGTACCCGCACTCAGGAACACCCATGGCACGACACAGGTGCTTGCTCACAGTGAACGGAGCACCATGTGACTTGCTTAGCACAACATGGCAGCGAAGTTGAAGGATGACTTTGCTTTCAAGCGGTTTGCCTTTGATACGCTAAACAAGCCCTAAGCGAACGTGTCAAAGCCCGTCACTAGATAGGGGTGCTCGTTTTTCATGGGGAACCCTAGAACAAGAGTGGAAAAGGTGCTGAACAGATTCAGATGGAGACTTTCCACCTTTCTTGGACATTGAATGTCTATCCGCCCGTTTGAGTCGTCGCGAGCCGGAAAGCGTACCGGCTGTTTGAGTCGCGAAAGGGCGTACTCATCTTTCTTTTTGATGAAATGATTATATAAAGAAAATGCTTTCATTTGATTTTTGATCCAATTGTGAATTCCTGGGAAGAGGAAGAAGCAGATAGAGCAAAGGCCTCCTCTTTCCGTCCGCTCTTCCCGAAGTGAGCGAATTGCATGTAGAGATAGAGATAAGTAGGGGCTTATAGTTTAATTGGTTGAAACGTACCGCTCATAACGGTGATATTGTAGGTTCGAGCCCTACTAAGCCTACCACCCCTACAGTACAGTCGAAGTCCCCGCCACCCTGCAGATCTCAATCTAGCGACGGCACCTGGAACCACACTGCTGCCGCTGCCCTTCGGGCAATACGGCTTTCGTAATACGCGAAGCAGCTGAGCGATAGCTCTTCGATCGCTATATTCTTGCGATAGCGAAGGATCGAAGAGCGAAGTTACGGCTTTAGGCGAAGAGCGATAGCGAAAACTTGAGTCTTATTGTTTTGTTCCCGAACAACGATCATTCATTACGGCCGGCCCGACCAAACACTGAAAGTCCGGTCCGGGCAAGCAAGATTATGGAACTGATCTGACCGATCATGGATGGAATGAAAGATGGAAGGGCCGGCGACGAATCAATGCGATAGCGAGGTTGAGCGGTAGCGAGGGGCGATAGCGAAGGCGTGGTTCATCCTCTAAGAGAGAGTAGATGCGAAGCGAAGGTTCGGATCGAAGATCTTCGCGAGACGGCCCATGAATCTCGAGAATCGAGCGTGGGAGTTTGATTTTCCCCCACCTTCCTCTCTCCTCTTTCACCAGTGAGTGGTGAGTTTCCTTTTTCTCTAGGTAGGTACCTCTTGGATTCGGAGTTTGTTCCAACAGCTGCCACACGTGAGATCCTGATCGTCTTCCTCCCAGTGTTGCCTGCTGGGGGAAGGAAGGAAAGTAGGGTTTCCTTCCAGGACCGGAGAACGTCAAACTCTGGGCGGGCTGCCAGGTTTCGCCTACGCTACGGTTTCACAAGATTGAACCTTTTTCGAAGTTAAGGAGTTCCAGAGCACGAGGGAATGGGGTTTAATTCCCGGGACCGCCTCGTCTATGTACTCGGCGCCTCCCCCGATTGCTTGAAGATGCGCGCGCGATACGATAAAGGGCCCCCTGGGAGGAACCAATAAAAAGCCAGGGTAGAGCCTCGGAGCCGGCCCAAGCGAAGATCGGCACTCGAAGGCCTTGATGAGGAGCAGCCCGCAAAAGGGAAAGCCGTGGAGACGGCAGACTCGCCAGTCAGGCACACCGTGAGGCTGACTACAGCAGACCGGGAGGTGACAATTCAAGTTTTCCTGTTTCCATTTCCGGGAGTGAATGTAGGAAGTGCAGACGGTGGATCAGGTGTCAACATTCAACCAAAGGCGTCTTGGGAATCGGCAATAGCTAAGCATTGTAGCCATCACAGTTCAAGCTACGTATGGCTGGCGTACAACCTACGGGCTTCTTAGCCAAAAGAAAAACAAAAAAGGATGCAATGGGTGCCTGGTTTGGCACCTTTAGTCCAATCTTAGACAAAGAGCAAGGAGGATATTCAGCACTGCTGGGTAGACCATGGCTCCAACCAGGGTGGTTCATGACTGGGCTAATAAAAAACAGTCTCAAGCAGGGAAACGCGGGGCGGAAAAGGCGTCGGCTTTGTTTCACAGAAAAAGGACTAAGGAAATTTCGTTTCCGTAGTGGTGATGCTGGCGTCAGTTGACCTGGTTGATATACTAAAAATATGCAAGATCGAAGACGCGCGGGTCCGCTTTTCTTTTTAAGACAGCAAGGAGGCGATTTGTTCGCTGGGCGATTCAGCTAGCCAAATCGCACGGAGGCGATTCATTCGCCCTACTATCCTACAGAGCCATTCATTCCGTCTAGGGCGACTCATTCTATTCTCTCTGAGGTCAGGTAGGTGAAGCGTGACGCTTAGGGGGGCGCGTCGAATCGCTGAAAGGCCTTGGTGATTCTCCAATTTGGTAATCTGAAGATAGAAAACCACAATTATTCCGAACTGAACTTCAATAGTCTCGTATCCATGCTGCCCCGACTCCAAACTCGATGTTTGTTAACTAAGCGGGACACTTCCAAACTTTTTCTTATCAAACCTCCGCTGCCCTTACCAGGCAGTTTTCATTATGTGTCCTTGGCAGTGTCTAGGGAGGTTAGGAGTGAGTTAAGCCAATGCGTACAAATAGACAGACCAGGCTCATCCTTTTATGTTGAGGTCAGTGCAAGTCTGTCTATGATTAAGAGTCTAGGTGGTGTTGAAGCTGGCTCATTCATGCTAGTCATCTTAGAGCTATGAGTCAGAACAATGTTCACCAACTCTTCCATAGTTATCTTGTTCATATATCGATCAAGCTTTTTCATTTGAGTTTCAATTGTTACATTAAATAAAAGTGTTTTGTCTCCTCCCCAAGGTAGCATTGCCGAGTGGGCGATCCCTGTCTTGTTTATCCAGCTAGCTTTTCTCCGTGGTACTCAAATTCTATTTGTGAGAGCTCCTTCAGCTCGGCTACCTTTTTTTTTATTGATGAGATGAAAAAGGTAAGGTGGGACCTTAAACCGAAAAAAGCATTCTAAAGAAAAATGCCTATCTATAAAGCGCTGATAAGAAGAGGGAACAAGTCCCACAGAGAGATGAGAAGTGGGGGAAAGAGTGAAATTACAATCTCTTCTGGAATGGAAGACCTCCCATCCACTGACTACAAGACTGTGCGCCTAAGACCCAAGTTAGCCTGACGGTCAGCTAAATGAGTCGCTTCCCCCTTCACATGATGAATTTGAACTACACTAATCTTGAGAAATGTTTTCTCAGGATAAAGCAGCTGAAAAACGTAAGCGCCAACGCGCGCAACGGCTTTGAAGCTGGATCCCTAAGGCTGCCGAAAGATTGTTCTCCAATTCATTTCCTTTGGAGAACAATCTTTCGACGGAAAAGACTCAGTCCAGGTTCAACAAATGGCTCTGGGGTGTCGGGCGAGGTGCTGACTCTCCCTCCGCTGATAGGTATCGATCTCGATCTACTGAATGCGCACCTGGATAATATGCTAGTAATCAACCGGATTTGGATCGTATCTGGGCGGGATAATGACTCTCGAACAAAGAGGGATGCAGCTGGCGAACTGTGACTAGAGGATCTGCTCCTTTTCACTCGGTCAAATGAAACCCCTCCGCTTGCTTCGATGCTTCTGGCTTCCAGGGAGAGATGTTTTTCGAACGAAGTGCTTGTGCTTTCACTCGATCAACAGGTTCCGAATCATTTTCCAGGTGCTCGAACAGGATCAACTGAATCGACGATCAATTGCCGCGTGCTCTATTTCTCCCCCCGCCCGTCGTTCTGGATGCTCCCGCTTTCCCCACAGCTCTTGCCCCTGCTAATGAAATCCAATCTGCAGGCACCTGCCTATGTATCTGCCGCTTTCACTCGACCATATTCATTCCCAGCTTTTGAAGGAGTTTCTAAAATAAACGTATGAGAAATGAAGGGGTTGAGAATGCCTCATTGAAAGGGAGATCTCTGGGAGTCGGAAGCAGGAATCAACTCGTCTTGAAGACGGAGGGAGGATGGGAATTAGGTGCAAGAACACCCGATTAAAGAGCGATCAGGAGGGAGGAAGAATCGTCGACTTGCCTGACTTCCCGGATCTTATGCCAGAAATGGAGGATTTCTTGCTTGCTCCGGAACGATTATTGACCCAGGTATGGAGTCTTTAGGGAGGTCTGCTCGGAGGTATTCAATTATGTCTGATCGGCGCAGCTCGAAATCAAAGTTCTCTTCCGGTCCCCGCCCACTGAAATGCTACCTCAAATATCTGGTGCCGATGAGAAGATTAGGAGGGGTTCTTATGAGATGAGGTATGTTTCCCCCTTCCAGGAGGTATTCGACGGCTCAAGTCGAAGAATAGCGGGAAATCTATCATAACCCGAAGGGCCTCAAAATGTAACTTTTTCCTCTTCTGGGCAAACGACGGATGGGAGGGATTAATGAGTTGCATACCCGAAATGGAAATCAGGTCTCAGTTACAACATAGGAGATTTGGGAAGACTCCTATGATTGCCTGGACCCAGAGGTCTCAGTTCCAACCACTCTTTTCCATCTTGATCGAGCAATGAACCCGCGGGCTTTAGCACTCGACTGAACCGGGCAAATGAAATGGTTATCAACCACCGAGGCGACTCTATTGACTTCTTCAGATGGTAGCTCATTTCGACCGGAGGAGTTGACTTATCGACCAGAAACAGGAGTGATACCCGCCAAAAAACGTGAGCGCCTCGCGCGAGACGGCGCATGAATCTAGGGCTCTAAAGTCAAGCGGAGCTCGTTGCTTTTTGGCCTACTCACTAAGGACTCTGACGGGCCTTCTTTATCTACCACTAAGGACTCTGACGGGCCTTATATACATAAGGGGTTGACCGAACGATTTGCGTATTGATGGGGAGAACGGAGCAGTAGCGGGTTTGGCACAGGGACCTGCCGTTGTGTGATCCGGCAGATGTCTCCCTGTAGCTTCCGGGGGGGCCGAAGCCATGGACTGAACACCAGCAAGAAATTCATAGGTGCGGGTCGAATACAACATACCTATACCTATGCTTTCTTTGTCCACGCCTTCGCCTTCGGAATCGGACCACATCCGCAACTAAGGACTCTTGGTCTCTCTCTCGAATTGAGACTACCTTTTCACCTGGAGAACATTCATATGCATATGGGTTTGGATCCGATAGATATAGCTCTCCGATAGAAGGATCCGTGGGTGGGTCTACCGATGGTGGTTTTGAGTCATCAACACACTGTTGCTTCTAGTGGATTTGACGCCGGGTCCTGATCCCCAACTAGAAAAGAAAGAAAACTCGATCTCGAGATGTGCCGGCCGGGATGCCGCAGGCTCGGAGGGAGGGAACGTGAGGCAAGGTGATTGATGGCTTTCAAACAGGAGTTGGAACTAGTGCAAGGGATGTGGGAACATTAGCGGAGGCTGGCTATCGAAATGGAAGGGGCTCTGCTATGAGATATGGTTCTCGAATAGGAAGAGATACCGGGAGGGTCCAGTCCCATATATTATGGGTATTGGTAGGCTGCAGAGGATTAGTTTGCCTCTGCTCCTGGTAATAAACTAGATCTCGAACTCCAGCTGGCTCTGACCACGCTGGTGAATTCCCCTAAAGGGATAAAGCGGAGGATTAGTGTGTTCACCGGTTATGGAGAAAGAGCGGTGCTGGTTAACAGTCATTTATATGGGACGGGCCCAACGGATTATGGGACAACAACTAACTGGCTTTCCCACCGTCGGTTGCTCCTGTCCATGCATTTGGATTCGCACCTGGAAGTGGGACTGAAACGGGCTGTGCCTCCCCCGCCTTTACTCCTCCTGCCCATTTTAGCCGCGAGATCAATTGGTGAAATGGTAGCTTCTCGGTCGCCTCTGGTTCCATTTCCAAAACAACTGGTGCTAGTGGTGTTTGAAAAGCATGAACCAATGAAAGACGCTCGTCTGGATGGAATCTGTGACTAATAGCTTCTTCGCAACCGGATGGATTTTAGGTAGCTGCTTACTCCACAATGGGTGGTTTTATTGGTGGCGGTGATGCAGGTAAACTGGGTGGGTTTACAATCAAAGCTCCAACTGTCACTGATGCCGGGTAAACAACTAAAATGGGGTATTCATTTTGATCTAGGACCGGTAGCGGGCGGGAATGCTGCCTCTGCACCAACCTATGATTCTGCGGCTTCACCTTCGCCTTTGTGTCTCTTGCTCATCTTGCTCGCGTCTCCGCGGGATCGACCTCAACTTAACTGGAACGGATTATTCGACCTGATCGATTTGTCTGTCCCAAAACGTGTGCTTCCGCGGAGTATGGTTCAACCCGGGCTAGCTATGGAACAGGCTTGTGAACTAGGGACCCCGCTTCGGGATCTTCATCGACTGGATAAAGAGTTTCAACTGATGGGGCTGGAACGGGTTCTTTAACTGGGTAATCAACGTCAGTTAATAGGCTCTGAAGCTCTGCGTCCGTGGGATCAACTCCATCTTAGAGATCTGGAGGATCCGCAACTACAAGCTCTCGAGTGGGAACAGGATCTGCTACTGCTTATGGGTATGCAATCGAAGAATCTGGATCTGCGAGATATGGATATGAAACTGGATATGCTCGAACCGGACCGCATCTCGATTTGCACATGGATAATCTGTATAGGACCAAAGGGGTCGACGGTTCAAAACTCGGTCGAATACGTCGTTAACCGAAGCTGGTGGATCGACGAGAGTACGCCTAGCCAGGAGTGTGGTTGGTGCCACCTCCCCTGCCTGAATGCCTTTGCAGGATGCTTATTCGCCCACTCCTTCACAGAGCGATGACTAACTGCCGGGGATTCATTCCGTAGAGACTTCCATGGTAGCGCTTGGCTCGATTCCTACCACGGACGGGGATACATTTCATCCATATCGCTGGCCTCACATGGACGGAGATGCTTATGCTTATCATATCACGGCTTCCTAAGATGCTAACACAGGGGCTACGCTACTACGGGGCTACTACTGCTACGGGAGCTTATTGGTGGAGCAACAAGAGCGGAGTAATGTCCAACCAAACGTGGAAATTTGGTGAAAACATCAATAGCTTCCTCGTTCGTACTCAATCAGTAGATCAATGATTCGAATGCGCATCCCTATCCAAAGAAAGATTAGGTGAAACTTCAGCCCATTATGAAATTAGAACATGCTCCTCCTCATCGGAATAAGAACGAAGAAATCTCGTTGTCGCGGGCAGGCCTCTGCACTACAATCTGTCTACTCGAGACACGAGTTGACAGGAAGAGAGTCAGAAAACATGGGAAGGTCATCTGGATCGTTTCATCGAGCAACAAATGGGCGGGCGACCCTTCTTGCTTGCTTGGCCGTCAGTCAAAGAGAGGATAGGAATTGGCCTCGTTCTATCGGAGTTGCTAGCGGATCGAAATCGGAGGGGTAGCTACGCGGAATCAGTGCCAATCAGTCACTTATACAGCCAGCCTTGGAATCTGAGCAGTCATTCCATGGGTAGGCTTGGGGAATGGTTTTATTTTCGGGAATGGAAGATGATTCGCTTACCTTTCCTTCCGATTCCACCTTGTGGATACTTCGCTATTTCACCCTGCTGCGTCATAGGAGGAACAACCAACCTCTCCCCCTATGTCTTTATGAGCAGGACGGCGAAGCAAAGGCAGGATCCACTCAAACAGAATAGAGCTTGCTACTGGGTGGGGCGCTTACCCCATTACCGACGAAGGGAGTACATATCATGTCATGTTGGTTTGGTCAATCGAATGGGGAACAGAAAGTCACAAGCGAGTGGTTCTTCGTTCCCTAAGGATCGAGGGTTCGTTTGAGTTTGACTAACCAAATATGCTAGGAGCGGATTTCATGGATGGAGTTGGGGCCATTGAGAAGTAGTCAACAGATTAGTGAATATGCGGATTGGCTAGTAGGCCACTTGATGTTGATCACATCCCTGAGTTTGAGTGCTGGATAAAGGAAAGAATTGTAGGTCTAGGAAGGTCCGAGTAAGATAGTCTTTTTTTCCGGAATAAGAATAGCTGTTGAGTGGAAGGTGTATTACCACCACCGTCGGTTGGGATAACGGTGCAGTAGCAGTGGTAACAGCAGTAGCACCGACCGCAATGGGAACAGCTTGAGCAACTCCTTCATAGGGGTAACAAACAGAGGTGCGCCTTACATAACAACGGCATAGTTCTAGTAGCACGGGTTCACCACTATAAGGGCTAGCTGTATTTTTCAAGAGAATGCAGTTGGCTGTCACCCGAATTCCACCCCTCTCTCTTAAAGGCTTCCCCCTCCTTTCTTGTGCTACGTGAGAATGGGAAGCACGATCTCGATCCAGATTTGGGAACTAGTCCAATTAATCAATCATCGAGTGACTGGCTAACTCTCCAATTTCTTTCGAACTGGCTAATTCCAGCTAATCAAGCCGCCATTAGAAGGGGGTAGGTCACGCCCGCGACGCATCAAAAAGAGGTTTTTCAGTTCGCCCCAGGTAGGATAGATTCAGAATCTGCTGTCGACCTTCTTAAATATTAATAAAGAAAAGGAATGGACCTATCCGTAACTACAGGAAGAAAGAAGGCGAGCTATTACAACTTCATGCAGTCAAAGCTACTAATGCCACTTACAGCTAAAGCAGGCTGCTACTACTTACAGCTAATGAAGACCCTGGGAACTCGGGCACCGAAGGTGCCCTTATCGTCTCAGTTTGATGTGATCAAGAAATTGTCGTAGGTAGAAGAATGTGCGACCTATACGAGTCCGGGTCAAGTCGTTGTACCGTCACCGCGGTGACTTCCCTCTGAGTAATTGCTAGCTAACTTTAGCCTCTTCTCCTCCTCGCAGCCCACCCACCGCCCTTCTCGCGTAAGGGCTGAGCTTCTTTCATTCGTCAGTATGGGTAGGTAGAGTCCTTTGCTCGTATGCTTGTACTATAGTAGCACCAGTCTTCCTTCCTTTTTAGTGCACATGAAACGGAAACCCTAACTGATACTACCCACACGGTGATCAAAACTCTTCCTTCCCCTACTGATAAGGTTCCCATTACTCAAGAAGGCAATTGATTGGCACATGAACGAAGCTGTAACGGAGCATGTACACGACGATCAAACATGGCTCAGCTGCCTGTGATAGGAAAAAACAAGTTGATCAGATAGTTCGTGCGAGGCATTTCCCGCCTCGTGTTTGATCTTTTCCCTTGCCGTGTAGGTCAAGCTAGAAGAGCATCATTGGACCGACAGCTGACAAGCAAACCTTCCATTCTTATGTCTACATCGCTTCTCTCTTTCTCGCATTGACCGGACAAAGGTTTCGAATGAGCATCCCATGGGACAGCCATAGCTTGAACCTTCCTTCTCGCAGTCAGCTATGTAACTCAGGCAGCAAAGGTTCGAGCAGGATGGCGGTTAGTCTTCCTCCTCTCTTTCGGGTGGGCGGCGGGAATAGCTCTTCTAGCATCAGCATGGATTGACCAGAGACTGGGAGTAGTCGTCATGTTTGTCCATAGTAGTCATCCAGCCAGCAAGGGAAAGACCACTTAGCGCAGTGGAATAGGAAAGAGAGCGTCGAGCACAGCTTTCGCAGCAATCCTTTTTCGTTTGTTGGGAGACTGAAAAGGGCTTTGTCAAGCAGGCATGATTGTCACGTCGATCGAAAGTTGAGAAATCCTATCTCCGGGGCCCCCACTTTAGGGCTATCTTTCACCGTTGACAGACATGGTTCAACGTGACAGGTACGATTCCTCAATCAATGTAGATGACTCAAGGTTGTTGTTTTCGATCTGGTATGGGGAAGGAGAACAGAGCTTTCAATTAAACATTCGTGTGAGTCTAGCTTGGGAATTGCCCTGTCTTTCTCATCTCGATCTGGGTAAGGCTTCGCTTCGCTATTCATATGGGTGGTGGATGGGATAGAGAAGAGAGCTTCAAGCAGCAACCGCGAACAGCCATAGCAATCCTTTCCTTCTGCCTTGTCCTTCTTGATTGACAGTAGCAGGGTCTTTCTCTGTAGGCCCATTCCTGTGCTTTTCACATCAAGTAGGTCTCGATCTTGGTACCGGTAGTAGCATCAAAGAGCTTTCCCTTCTTTTAAAAGGGAAGTTCAGCAAGATCAAATCAACAGAAAATACTTCTGACTTCCCCCTTTTCATTCTGCGAACCAGAACCATGAATCCTTCTCAAGCCCTCACTATTTCACTCTGTCAAAAAATGCCCCAAAACAAAAGAAAGCCTCTGCTATGGGCTCTCCTCGGGGGGCTCTTGTTGTCTACCCAATCTATGGTGGGCTCAAGCTATGGCTAAGGCAATGATGGGATCGATCTAGCGAGATTCTGGGATCGATTTGTCTCTTGGCTCTCCTAACCGTGCCTTGAATCCTATTTAGCCACCCACTAGCAGGTCGGTTGCCCTCGTTGCTTCGGTGTTTTGCCCTAATTTTAAATAATTGTTATGAAATCCAAGGCTACTACGGGAAGGTCCCTCCATGAATCGGATTTGGAAAAGGATGCGTACCAGGAGCGGTTTCTGGACCAGCCGTTGTTTGCTTTGAAGCCATTGCTCGCCTTGCTTTGTTTGCTGGAATGGAAGCTCGCTTTTCTACCCTACCCTCGAGTAGTTGAATCAATCGTCTTGCTTGCAAGGATATGTACTGAGTTCGGGAGACATACATGGTCAAAGACCTGACGAAACTCCCATGAAGTAAGGGGATCTCCTTGCATTTATCGTTGCCAAGCGGGGAACAGTACAAAGACCATACCATAACAACAACCGGAGAAAAGAGACTGTACGTGACGATGAATAGCTGTGATAAGCCGATAAACGCCAACTACTTGACGTTACGAATTCAAAGACGAACGCTCGGCGGCACTGTCCAAACTACTTGCTCTGAGAGCAGCGGAAAAAACCACTCCTTCTTAATCAGTCGCCGGAACTGCATCGATTGCTGGCGGCTTCCAGACGAAATGCGAAGAACATCTCTCCGTCAGAAGGCAATCACCCATAGGTTACCTAATAAGGGGACACTTGAGCATGGTCAAAAGTGTGACTCTAAGCGAGCCGAGCACTGTCCGTCTGCTTGTTCATTCGGATCAAGAGCGCTCGGTGTGTTATCTAGTGCTTGCCCACTTTGTGGCATAAACAATTCCACTTGGTTCTGTGGATTTAATTCCAAAGGAGAGGGCATTAGATTAGTAACTGAAAGAAAAGCAAGAAAGCGGTGTTCTGGTGGAAGGCGTCCCCAGGCATACAGGCTAGCCTAAGCCTAATAAGTGCTCTCGTATCCAACTCGCACAAATGAGACTCTTTACTTACGCAACAAGTACGTTGTTTATCAATTCGAATCGCTGGTATACTGGCGTCGGCAACTCAACAAAGCAACAACCCCGCGAACAGCTACCTGCAGTCTTTTTTTTTAAGACTGAGTGGGTCGAATTGGTTTTCCTGTTCGCATATCTCTACTATTCTTTGGTATTTACACCTGTAACCTTTTGCATTTCTTCCATTTTGAAGTGCATTCTGGTTTTCTCCCTATGTACGCTTAACTTCAACTCTAGAACCAATAATCAGGGTCGAGCTCGCAATGCTGGACGCTCGAACAATCACGCATCTAGCATTCTAGGTTCTGATCCGTCCGACTCAAGTCGTTCCAATCAGCTTTGCTTTGAGGAGGAATTACTGCAACCAGCGAGGTCATAGTGCTTTACGGTGTTCTCAAAGGTTCAACCTTTATATTCAAGCAGACGACCTCTGTTTATGTGCCGGGCCTTTGCGGCAATGTCCATTGGCTCTTCCGATCAGCAATGCTTTCCCAACACGGGAGCCACGAACCACATGACAGCAGATGCTCAAAGTCTTGGCAGCCGAACTGAATACCTTGGTAATGATCACATAGTCGTTGGTAATGGCTCTCAACTGCCCATCACTCACACGGGTACGACTACTATTCACACTCCCTTCTCATCTATTCCATTGCGAAACGTGTTGTGCGTTCCGGACATTAAGAAAAACTTGCTCTCTGTTGCTTAAACAAGCAACGGCTTTCTAAAGCTCAATCCCTTGCTTGTTCGTTACTAACGCGCAACGGCTTTCTAAAGCTCAATCCCTTGCTTTGTTCTATAGTAAGGGGCCTTTCAATAAGGCTCGCGCTAGGCGCTCACGTTTTTTGGCCCTCTTCGCTCCACTAGCCCTGATTGGCGGATGGAAGTACCAAGGTGCGTCTGGTGGTATCGTATATAAGATCACGGCAGCATTTAGGAGTGATCTTTCCCTCTTCTTAAAGCCGGTGGTGATCTCACTTTCGAAAGAGAGTCTCGACGTGGCGGTGTACACGTAGCTCCATAGCGGAGCTAGTCACTGGCTACAGCTTTCTTTCCTACCGGACCGGAGGCGGCCGAGAATCTTATGTCAAAAGGACCAACGACGATGAAGGAGAAGAAGGAGTAGGAGTAGGAGCTAATTCGGACGGAATCGAATGATTACGAGATATACAATGAGACAAAGCCAAGAGGGGAGAGCACTTAGACAATTCACTTTGAGTACAGGAAAGTCTGCTGGTAGGAATTCCTCAGGGCGTATTACGGTTTTTCACCGAGGGGGTGGATCGAAGCGATTGCAGCGAAGAATTGATCTGAAACGAAGCACTTCGTCTATGGGCATTGTAGAAAGGAGCGAATATGACCCTAATCGTTCTTCTCGGATTGCTCCAGTACGATGGATCGAGGGGGTGCTGCTAAACTCCCTCGTGTGTTACTATATCTTTGACAAAGGCCACCCCTTCCTTTCTTGGATCACGGCCTTTTTGGGGCGAGCCCTCCTCAGGGGTTTTCTATTCCCAGGGGGTGGTAGTTTTGGGGACTCATGTTGGACGGTAGGCGTCCCCTTTTTGGCGGACTTCGCCGAGTGCCAACCTATGGAGGAGGGGGAAGGTTCGGGCGCTTCCAGCTCTAGGCCCAACCTGGGTGGGGATGCAAATCCTTCCTCTTCCTTTTTTGAGGGTCTTTCTGACTGGGTTCAAAATCCCGCCGAACCGGGGGAAGAAATCAATTCGCAGCCGGGAGTCGGGCAGCGGCATCCGCTCGAAATCTCTTCCCCGGGCATAAGCGGGGATTCTCTCTTTAGGGAATTAGAACCGCAAAGGATAGAGCCCGCCCCCCAACCATCCACCTCATCCACGTGGAGTGACTCGTGGATTGGAAGGTGGCTTAACCAGGAGGTTGCCCCAAACGAGGAGGGGCACGAAGCTTCTAGTCAACCAACCGGAACGGGGGTCATGGAGCAAGAGCAAGCGGGGCCTTCCTACTCGTCCTCACAGACAGAGGACTCCTTCGATATAGGGGTCTTGTTGGAACCTTTTCCGGCAGCCCCCGCTGCCATACAACCCAACCTCAGTCTTCTGAGTTCCCTTTCGAATCGTATTGCTCAGCTGGAGCGCGAGCATTCGATTTTCCTTCTAGATCATTCACGGGGGGGTTACTGGGCAAAGGTGAGAGAAACTCTGAATCAAGCGTCAACTCAAGGAATATATAACGGTATACTTGAGTTTGAATCGCGGGATCTGGTGATTCGCGAGCTGCGCCACAGGGGCGCCAGACTCATCCGGGAATTACTCCCCCCAATCGACCCCAAAGCCCAAGAAGCACTCAATGATGCGCTTCTTTCTTTTTTTAATGACAACCGGGACGAAATTGAAGCAGAGTTCCCGCCCGTCGTCGATGGACGTCATCCGGGACTAGGGCCTTCGCTCGATAACGCTGCAATGGACAAAACAGAAATTACCAATCTAGAGAAAATGTGTCGCGATTTGGAAATGAAAGGTAAGACATCCTATTCTTTTTTTCAATTTAGAAAGGAATACGAAAATTATTAAACGCCCCTTCATTCCTGACGAGAGAGCTCAAGTCTGATTAGCCTGATCCACAGTCGATATTTTTGCCTAGAACTACGCATTGACTTGATCCCTTTGAAAAGGGTACGTAGGCAGCTTGGGGCAGCCAGGTCCAGTCACATAGATCTTGGTGATCACTCTTCCTTTTCCTTATTCAACTACCAGCGCAGAAAGGCAGGTTACTACTACTGCTTACAGCTTACAGAAACGACTTCCTTACTCGCTTAAGTCAATCATTTCTTACCTCTTTCAGTCCCAGCCTACTGAACATGCCCAATTCTCAAAACACGGGAATTTTAATTAAAAGAGAGATTCCCTTCGATGGAGTTCAATCAAAAGTGGAATAGTTTATGAAACCCCGTATTTTGGGCTTCAAAATAGCTCTTTAAGCTACCCACAAAGAAGAGTTAAACCTAAGATTTATTCCCCTATCTGATCGTAGACCACCCTAACAGCAGGTTTTCATTCCTTGGGGCTTGGCTTCCCAGCGGGACCAGTCCTTGGCTTCAATCTAGGGCCGGGAAAAATACCTTCAAGAGCGACCGGTGCGGGTAAGGCTTTCTGTCTGCTTATTACCTGGAACAAAGAAAGCAATGGAGTTGGGCAAGGAAGGTTAACCCCCGAAATCCATCTTGGGGGAACTGAGTCAAATACTGGATAGGTGGCTCGGAATTCTAGTGCTAGTTCCGTTCCCTGGGGGAAGAGAAAGCACGAATCAATCTATTACAATATTAGTAGGGCACGCAGGAAGAGCGACTGGGCTCTATCGATCCAGAACTATGTAGGCGGTGTCCTCACTTTAGGCAGGAATTCCCGATCTATACCAATCTCGGGAAGGGCGAGGCAACTACTTTATTCAACTAAGAGCGAAGGAAGGAGGGCAATGGGCAGTCCTAACCCTGAGATTCGGGACTTCCCTGCTCTATTACATAGCATATACTACCGACCTATTCTCTTACACAAAGATTTGCGGAATAGAAGAATTGGTTTAAGACTCCTCGATGTCAATCAATCGAATAAAGAAGCTGGAAGGGCGGACCCAATAAACAAAGGCAGATGAATGGGGCATTGATGAGGACGGACCACATACCATTCCTGCGGAATCGAGCGAAGGGATAAAAACCTCACCGAGCGGGAAGAGCAACCTAGTGAAGGGAGGAGAAAGACCCATTTCTTCTCTTATGCAATTCAGGCTTGGGACCCTTTCTTGATGTGGTGGAGTGACCGGGGACCAGTCCTCCTAACAGCCTATCCATAAAAGTACATAACCTAAGAACAAGAACAAAGAACTGAGGTCCTTATATTTCTTTGTTGCGTCCTGTCCTCTCGACCGCTATTGAACTACTAGCTACTCAAAGGCACGTAGGAATTCTTAAACCGGGATACAAGGACGGGCCAGATAGTTATATCCGTAAGACCCAAACACCGCCTATTTAGTTATTGAAAACCTACCTGCGGCCGGGTCCTCAGGCGGAGACTGACCTACGAATGCTAGGCGCGCTCGCAGACAGATTCTAGTAACTATTAAACCGGGCATTCATCACAACAGGCAAGAAAACCCGCCTTGAAGAGCTTGATACCCAGGACTTTGAAATGGGGCGCAGGGGAAGGGCCCTACCTTTGCTCGAAGGCATGCAAGGCTATATTTCCTTATTTATTGGCCAAGAACAAGGGGCCCGACTTGAAGTTCTCAGCCCCTTCAGCTTATGACCTGTCAGTCGGGCAAGGTTCATCTATTTCTAGCCTTGAAACCCGAAGCCCTCCTTTGAGAGACCACACACCCGACTTTGAGAGAACAAAACCACGCCTATTTATATTAAAAGCTCACCCCTTGCTTTGAACCGAGGATGGTGCCACGAAAGGAAAGCACTTGGACCCCAGTCCTGACCTCAAAGACAGGATTCCGAAAGGCCAGACTCTATCCCAATCCCATGACTTTGGAATGGCGGGTTTAAGAATTCCATATTCCATATAATATAATAAAGGGGCCACTGTCCTGACTAAAGGCAGAAATCCACGCCCAGGAGGAGCGATCAAGGTCTCTCGAGCCAGAGCTGCTACTCGGGTAGGAGCGGGCGGACCTATGAACAGGAATTCCTCTCGTTTTCAATGGAGGAATTCTTAAACCTTATCAAGCTACAAGACCACTCGAGGGAGGAGGCTCATTGACTTCAAGAAACGGGATACCGAGCCGAGGGAAGACTTTGTTGGGGCCTACGGGCACGGATTTCGTCAATCCTTTAAAAGAGGCCCTTGGGTTATCTACCCATCTATTAAATGGGAGATTCTGGACGCGAAAGCAAAACTCACTTCAAGAGAGAACCTAACAGCGCACTTAAGCTAGGACGCTGAGTGACTTCAACAAAGAAGCTCCGGCAACCGGCCCTAGGGGATTATGCCTTTTAGACATACAAAAATGGAGGCTTTAGCCTATATTATATATAGCATAGCTCTTAGAACCCTTTCCCTTTGGGTTGGAGGCACCTCAGCTCAACTTACAATACAAGAAAGGGCGATCCCTTTCGATCCTAAAAACCATACCCGAACCCAGCCTACTTTACTTATTTAAAACCTCCAATCGGTATGAGATACCCGGAATGGGGGTACTGGCATAGACACCTTACTCCTCGCCTTATAGTAAACCTTCTAATCGGAGAGGCCAGACGCCAAAGCAAAAGAACTTGTGGAGTTGAAATCAAACTAAAGGGATCCCGCTTAGTGACGTGGACAAACTGACCCCTTTGGGGAGGAAGGTTAACCCAATCTTGAACCCCGGGGGGAATTCCTTCCATACAGGATTGGGGAAAGACCAGACTTCTAGCCCATTACTTGGCAATGGATCCAAGGGGAAGCCAACTCACTTATCGATCCCAGAGTGCGGTTAATCTGCTTATTCCAGTGAACAAAGAAAGCAACTCCATGGGGTTAAACCCCTAAATCAAAGGAGGGCGGACTTGGTTCGCTACAGGACAAGGGCTAAACTGGGATCATTACATCCCAAAGGCGGGAAGAGAGGACGATTATCCGACAATCCCTACAATCCCTACTAAGGGGTGTCGGAGGTAAGCCCTACTCAGGTCGGAGACAAGCTTGATTCAGCGGGAAAAGAAAAATAAATACAACAATAGAGTATATGCGAATTCCCCTAACACACGCGGAGAAGAGAGCGGAAATGCAAAAGCCAAAAATAAGAGATAATAGACTAGCGGTCTTTGATTGCAGATCCATTTGGATAGTAAAAGAAGCGCATGAGGAAGAAGGGAATCAAGCCTGATAGCGCCAGCCGTTAACTCCTGTTTACGTTTACCTTCCTTTTAGCCTGCCTGGAACTCCTGAATTCACTCTTTAACTAGAGGAAGCGCCTAAAAGAAAGCCTTTTTTCGAAACTTAGGCCGTAGTACCTACCTATATCAGACAGCTTTAACAGGCCTTTTGACAAAAGAGAAATTGCCTTCTAGCCTCTCTCTCTCATAACAGAAGAGAGCTACTACAGGGGAGGGGGAACTCTTTCTAGAGGAAGGGATTCGTGTACTGATTTGCCTTAGCTTCCTTCTAATGCTCGAACTGCACTCTGCTAGCTCCTATGCTTCCACTTTCAGACAGTTCCTAGAAAAGAAGTACTAGACTGATAACAGGGAAGAGAACTATTTAAGACAGATATCGCTTAACTGATTGCGTCATAAGTACAGTACTAGAGTCAAGGAGGAACTTTTAAAAGAAAGGAATGAAACTAGTTCGGAACTAGAATGAAAAAGGTGCAGGCTTCTAGAAAGCTAACCGTGAACCAACTGGACTGGGCTTGGGACGCTACTCCTCCTACTTGGAAAACCAGTATTTTAGTAGCGTAACTAACGGAATGAAACCGAAAGTGCCCATCTCCCGAAGGAGAGAACCTTGTTTGGTATGAAAGAATGCGAGTTGAAGGCTAAAGCCCTTGAGTATAGGGCTGTTGTACGATACCTATACAGTTTGTTACACCGAGCCCAATGCATTTGAATAAAGTTAGCAAATAAAGTCAGTGTTGGTTGGCCATCTCGGTGATAGCCTGGTATCGTAAAGAAAGCACGCCAACTAGTTGACAGGTTAAATCCAGATCTGTCTCCCCTTTCTTCTTTCTTCTCGTGGGACCTTAGCTTGAAGGACGCCCATCGTCAGCTATAGAACCAAGAGGGGCACTGTCCTCACTTTCTAATTTATGCCTGGCCGCAGGAAGTATGGCATCTCCTGGGTTGGTTACTTAATCTTGATTCCCTAAGAAAGAGAGACATAGGAACTCAGGACAAGGCCCTCCCTTCCGGTGTGCCTATCTATTAGTCTTATTAAGTGGGTTCCAGCTTCCCTTCCTAGACCCCCGGGAAGCCCTACATTTGCTAGTCAGTTTAAGAAGTCCAAAAGGTCAAGGGTAGACGAATGGAAGCACCACCTGCAGCTACAGTAGAGGCTATTTTAGTGCCAAGCAAATAGACCTTATTAAAGTCTCACTAATGGAAGCAACACCCCCTCGACCCTAGATCGAAACCCTTTAGTAATAGCAAGGGCAGCTATAGAGACAGATACAAAGGTAGCTTCGACAGCAGCAGGAAAGAACGGAACATCAGTCAGTAGTAAAGCCCGATATCGGAATACCTCTTTCCATTGAGTGGGACTCCCGGATCTGTCCTCCAACCCTTTTCATGAATGTGGTGGTATGATAGATAGTCCGACCTGTCATTTGCAGGGGTACCTGCAGCAGTTCTCTCGCAGGGTTCGCACACCTTACTTAGCGTGATGGGCTTCCACTAAGCATCAATCGCTTTAGCAGTTTAAAGGGATAGAGAGGGAACATTGTGCGCGTACTAAGATGTGGCCTTCACAAGCGTACTATGGTCAAAGTGAATATTGCAGCCGTATAACCATCACCAAAAGCGTCGCTAACAAAAAGTAGCTATGCATGTTCCGTAGTAATGGAAAGCACCTTTGCCAAAAGAGAGAAAGCCTTTGCAGGAAAAGAGAATACCCAACTAGGTATTCCAATATCTATTTAGACTACCTAGTTGGGTATTCTCAAACGAGCAAACAAGTATAGCACAAGCTGCGGGTGCAGGCGGATTGGGTACAATGAATGTAGGCGAGCGAATGAGTCACAAATCTTTACTGGTGGTATCAATAATTTCATTCCATGCTGTGATTTCCCATGCCATGACAAAATAGCGTAAATAAATCACTCGTATAGTGTTGTGGGTGCACCAATCACTCAATGTACCAAAGTGCCACATAAATCTTTCTATGTCCCGCGTCAAGAAGTGAAATGGAAGCCGTATCAATCATAGCTATGCCCCCATAGAGAACTCCCACGTAAGGATCCTGCTGATCCAAAATAAGAAGCGCTGGAAACAAGTTAACGAACGGGTGGTGACAGGCTGCTATACGAATATAAAAGAGAAAGCATATGGAAGATGAAGCTATGGCTTGTCGATAGCGGTCCCACTTTATGGGTTCCAGATACCGTAGCACCCATTGTAGAGCCTCCAGCAACTAACCTTGAACCCGTTAGGTTATATCCAATCCCAGCCTTTTTTTTTACAAAAGCAAGGGAGGAGACTGAGTACGAGGCACAGAAGAAGCGATTGTAGTTTCACCAGCGGCAGTGAATAAAGCCGCGGTTTTAGCTCCAGCTCCAGGTGCAGATGCAGGTGAAACTCCACTGAAACCTACTAACTTCTAGTGACTAACCGCAACCATTGTAGAGCCTCCCTATCCTTTAAAGCCGGACAAAAAAAGGATCTTAATCAAACCAAGCTGGTGATTCAAGCGCAGCGCATCCCATGCCTCCACTAGTGAACCTCTCCCCTCTATCGCTGCCTATTTAAGTTAAGGCTTTAACGGCGCTTCCATTTTCTCGTTTGACCCTTCTCTCTGTGGGTTAGGCGGGCACATCCTCGCGGAGGCCCACTAAACCACATACGTATGGCGTCTATAAGGTCCTAAAACGAGAGTTACAAGACCCCCAAGTAGGATTTCCCTACGACCAGTCAGTTAACCGCCGACCGCTCCACCTCAATAGCTCAGTGGTAGCGCGGTCGGCGGTTAACGTAGATCAGAGAATTCCTTCTTTTCCGTACGCTAGACAGGTACTTTTGGTAGTTACGGGAAGGGCAGCTAGGCTCACAAATCTATATAATCTTTTCTTGTTGCGTGCACGTGTAGCAGTCATAGCTTGGTCACCGCAGTAACCTCCTTCTGCTTCGGTAGTCGGCTCATATAAAGAAAGCTGTTTTCGGTAGTTCAGTTGTGTTAGCTTGTTGTAAGGCTAAAGCTTAGAGAATCTCTTCTTTCCTTTTCCTTATCTAGTTTAGGCAAAGCGGATTTCACAAGTCAAGTAGGCAAGTCCGGGATCAGAGAAAAAGAAAACTGTAGTTACAGGAAGCTTTAAGGTCAGGGCAACGGCCCGTAGTCGGAACTCTTTTTTAAGCTCTTTTTAGTTAGCTTCAGAGTCAAGTCCCGCTTTGTATAGAAAGATACAAGTCCCGTTCCCTCGCCTTGGAATAGGATCAAAGAGGATAGAGTGAGTTGAATATGTAGGCGTAGGCGGTGGTAAACTCCTCTTTCCGGTAGTAGAAGGGAAGCTCGTTAGGTTAGCTCGTCCGGTAAGAAAAAGTGCAAGTGACTTCTAGGATTTCTAGTTCCGTGCTCTAGGGCTTTTACTTCTAAGAGCGAGTGTAGCCTTTCATGTAGCACTCTATTCTACTAGTACTAACGATAAAAACGTTCAAAGCCTTTTGTTGAGACGCTTCTGGCTTTTCTTTTGAGATCAGCTTCGGGAATAGAATCCAACTCCTTTCCGGGTACAGGTCAAGCGGAAAAAGTTTTTCATCCTTCTAGTTCCGGAACTCTAGCTCAAGCGGATCAGCAATAGAAGCTGTACCCGGAAAAGCGGTCTATACAACTTTAGTTAATGGAAGGGATTTTGTAGTGTGAGTAGCATTAATGGTGGTACTTGGTCCCGTCTTTCCTCCCTCTTACTCATTTGTTCCCTTGCCCTTGACTCCATAAGCATTTCCCGCCTTCCTACCAGCCATTTCATGGTTGTTTCAGAGGGGATGATGAAAGACATAAAGAAAGATCTGGATTCCCCCTAAAAAGGGCCTCATGGATGATCGGAATGAGGGGGTTCTACTTCTTGTTGGCAAGCCACTCGACCTTAGTATCGCATAGTAGTTCCAGTCTCCAATAAGCACAGGTCTCCTCACTTATCCCTCCCCCAACCAGATCTCCTTTATTATTGGTTCAAAGCCTATATGCTCGCTCTTGCCTATGCTCTCGATGACCTGTCCATACGCTCGTACTTTTTTTACTGATCGAGTCACGCTTCGGCCTTGACTTCCTCCCTTTTGCCAGTTTCACTAATGAAAACGGAGATTGACAAATAACACTTTGACTACGGGGAAAGATACACCTTCAACAGAGAAAAGACTGCTCATATCCAGGAAAAGTCGAGATAAGCCTAACGGAACCAGAGTCGATGAACCTCGAACTACTACTAACAAAGAAAGAGAGACTAATTACCTTACAACTCTGCCTATTCCGAAATCCATTACCTGCCTAATTCATCGATGCCAAGTCGGGGGAGAACCTTAAAGGCACATAGTCGACTTACCTTCGAACGAATAGGACCAAAAAAGAAAGAATACGTCCCTCATCGAGTGAAGCCTTCGGACATTCAGGACTTATAGCTTCAGGACTTAGCCCCTCAGGCCTTGCCGATTAGGCAGGAAAACTACCTTTCTGCCTATCTTTGGGGGGCTTAGGATTCCGTACTTATCGCTTAGGAAAAAGACCCTTCTGGCTTAGCTGCTCATCCTGTAGGCACTTAGCTCGAGACTTCGGGACGCTCGTACGGTGGCTTACAAAGCTGCTTACTAGCGCTTTCAAGTGGCTTAGGCTTGCTAAAGGATGGCCATAAGCTGGCTTTTTTGGAGCTTAGCCTAGGATAGTACCAGAAAGGGTCCGCCTCCTCTCCAAACCTCTCCCCGATCGGTCCTTCGTTACGCTCTCATTTCCTAACTTTGACTCCAGTGTGTGGTTAAATCACCTCGCTAGGAAAGACAGTCTAGCCATATCGAGAAGCCCCATCGGAGGATAGAACTAGAGTACAGATCGGGATAGCCGGGCCTGAGGCATAAGTCAATCTACGGGGAGTTCTCATTACAGGGGAGGTGATACCTAGATAGAGAAGAGGAAGAGGACTCACTCCATTTATCTTTATGTCTGGCCCCAGCTTTAAGAATGATTTGGGATCATTCACGGGGGACTTGTTAATAGAGAGTTCCTTTGGTTCGTGGTTTGATTGACCCTTGAGCACGAACTCGCCTTTTTAGGCACGTTGCTCGACTTAAGGGCCTCTTAAATCGATTTGATCAGTACAGACATTGGCCGTAGAATCTCAATTGACTTGAGAGCGGGATCCCATTTTACATCTATCCTCGAGTGGACTTTCCCCCATAGCTATATCTATATCCTAGAAGGTAGCTACCGGAACTCTAACGGGAGGGACGGAGTAATGGGCCTCACTCTAGCCCTTCTATCAATATTCTTCTTTCCGTGCTTACTTCAATACTAAGAAAGAAGAACCCGAACACGACTTTTTCTTTAGTTAAAACCTGCAAAAGCGCTTTCCTCGGTTGGAGATAGGAGAGACCGGCTCGGAGGTATCCGAGAACGAACTGCCAGCTGCAGCAGTCTCGTCTTCTTGCTTTGGAGGGCAGGACGAGAACCCCGTTACTACCTTTTCTTAATAGATAGAGGTTTGTGGACCCTTTATCTCAACAACGCCCAGTACAGGGAACTGATCTATTAAACCTAGCTCACGAGAAAGAAGAACCAGGGGAATCTCTCCACCTAGGAAATGCGGCATGAAGCACGGGCGAGCAGCCTACCTGCAGGAACTAAGAGGCAATTAAGGGAAATCCCCAATCCCCTTGACTCGGAATGA